AAAAATTGTTTCTTTCATTTATGTATTGTATTTCACCAAAAGAAAGTTCCTCGTTTAGTTTTAATAAAAAAGTATTCCTCTTACAAAAAAAATTTATGTTTTTTCGAAATGTAAGGACCAGAAGTGCTACTGATAATAATGATCCACATAAAAGAGCTGCATAGCCCAATATCATCATACTTACGTGCATTATTAACCACTCGGATTGGAGAGCGGGTACTAATATTGCGGATTGATGTATTTCAGTTAAAAGACCCGAAGTAGCAAAGCCTTGGGTAAAAATAACACTTGACACAGTTATTGTGCTTAAATGGCTTTTTTTTTTTTTGAAATATGGAACTATCTGAATAACTGATAAACTCCAAGAAAGAAAGATTAATGATTCATATAAATCACTTAGTGGGAAATGCCCCGAATAAATCCAACGAGTGACTAATAATACGGTTATACATAAAAAAGTAGCTATCATTCCCTTTTCTGACGAATCATTTAGTTTTATGATTTCATCGATTAATAAAGTTATCAAATGAATTGTAATTACAACGGAAACGATCGAAAAGGAAATATGAGTTAATATATGCTCTAAAGTTGAAAATATCATAAAAATTTTAAAAAGGAGGAATCCTGAAATATAAATCAGGAGTTGAATTCATTCTAGAATTTATAATATATTGTATCTATTTTCGAAGAGAAGGTCTGCCGCCACTCGGACTCGAACCGAGATGCTCTCGCACTGCTTCCTAAGAGCAGCGTGTCTACCGATTTCACCATAGCGGCTTGTTCGAATTCATAATAGCCTATTCATAGTCAATCGTCGAGATTTAAGGAGTCAACTAAATGAAATCTTTTTAGTCAAAATGAAAATGGATGAATAAAACTTTGTTCAAATACAAATTCGAAGGTTCATTATTCATTATTATGGGGTATGGGTTTTATTTACCTTAGTGCTTTGGTGTAGTTTATGCTCTTCTATAATTCAATAGAATCGAACTATTGAAACTATAAACTTCAACCCTCTAATTATTGATAGAACTATAAAAAATTTCTTTATTCTTTTTCATAAAAGATTTATCATTTATATTATTTCCTAAAAGTTAAAAAATGTATTTTACCAATGAACAAAAAATAAGACCCCTTTTTTATTATTTATTACTCAAAACTTGCACATTAATTCGGACAAAAAATTCCAGGCTTTTGTCGGTTGGGTTGAAAGAGACATATAAATGGGAAATTTATATATTCTAATAGATTATAGATTAATTCAGAGAAATTCAGATAAATAAGAAGTCAGAAAGTTACACAAAAAATTTTCAAAATAAATGAATAAATTAATTTCAACGATGTATTAATTTTAACTAAAGATCTCTTTTTTACCCTTCTTCAATATATATATATTCATATTTATAATTTATATTTCTATATATTCTATATATATATAACGTCGATTATTGTAATTGTGACAAACAGGTTGATGGGGAAAAAAGACTCCCCCATCTCCCAAACAAGAAAATATACTAACAAGGGCTCAAGTTTTGTATCTTGTCTTTATTCTTTTTTCAAAAGCTTTTTATAATTTACTAACCCCTAAACCGAAGAATTATTATTATACATATCCTAATAGCGAAGCGAGTTCTAGTTCATATTGATTAGCCACAAACAATAGGTTTGTTGATTTCCTATTAAGAATGAAATGGGCCTTTTTTTCTATTCGGATTATTCCAATGTTTTATTTTATGACTTTTTTTGTCGCACAAAAAAACTTTTTGAGTTTCCGGTAGAAAGAGATTTACCTAATGACAACGCTTTTAAGGCTGCCCAATATCCCTTCCCTTTCCAAATATTTTTACGAATACGCTTTTTTGATATAGAAGTACGTTTTTTTGGAACTGCCATTTAAAAATTAAGAGGTTACTCGTTGTTATAGTTGGATGTGAAAGACATCTATTGGTCAAAACGAATATATTCATTATCTAGTTATTTTCTATAGAATAATTAGATAATATAATATATATTATCTAGAGAAAACAAAAAAAAAATATATATATATATAGATAAAAAATGTGCGAAAATAGTACAAAATCTTACTATAAAAATATAATTAAATTTTTTTCTACATAAAATAGACCGAAGGATTTAAGAACCCTTTAAGAACCCATTGCCTAATGAAAAGCCTAATGAAAACTTTAATTTTTTCTATTAATTGGTCAAACTTGAGTAAAGAATACTTCGAAATTCCATTTTAAAATTCGAATCAAACTAGTAATTAAAGTAATGAATCTGTTAAAAGATACACGTTTTGTTAAAAAAATCTTCGTTATTTTTTTATTAAATTTGATTTTATTTTACCCCCTTTTGATAATGATAATTACCCCCTTTTTGATAAATATAAATGATAAATATAAAAATAAATCTTATAGAAAATATAAAATGTTAGATATTATAGCGTTTCCTATAAATGTTTTTTTATTGAAACGGAAACTAATCAATCAGTTTCATACTGAAACTAGTTAATGATTTGGAACAAACTGACTAAAAAGCGAGATTTGTACAAAAATTGTACCTTAGTTAATCCTATGATTCATATCGATTCATATCAGATTTCTTTTTAGTGTAATTTTTTATCATTACTTTATGAATATAAAGTGATTTAATAATAATGAAATTTTGTATTTTCGTTATTTTAAGAAAAATCTTAGTTAATAACTAAATTTGTATAAACAAATCTTAGTTAATAACTAAATTCCATATCATTTGCCCAATTGTAACTTCTTTATTTTAATATTTAATTTGGAAAGACCCAGATAATATATAAAATTCGAAAAATATCTTTAAGTTAGTATTAAGTTAGTACATCTCTTGATTTTTTTATTGACCCCTTTTGTTTTGAAATTGAAAGGGGGTAGGACCCGGTAAATCGGAAACAATCAATTAAGAATAAAAAACTTTTTTATGGAACAGACATATCAATATTCGTGGATAATACCTTTCCTTCCACTTCCAGTTCCTATGTTAATAGGAGCGGGACTTCTTCTTTTTCCGTCGGCAACAAAAAGTCTTCGCCGTATGTGGGCTTTTCAAAGTGTTTTTTTGTTAAGTATAGTCATGATTTTTTCGATCAATCTGTTTATTCAGCAAATAAATGGCAGTTCTATCTATCAATATGTATGGTCTTGGATCATTAATAATGATTTTTCTTTAGAATTCGGTTACTTGATCGACCCGCTTACTTCTATTATGTCAATATTAATCACTACTATTGGAATTATGGTTCTTATTTATAGTGATAATTATATGTCGTATGATCAAGGATATTTGAGATTTTTTGCTTATATGAGTTTTTTCAGTACTTCTATGTTAGGATTAGTTACTAGTTCTAATTTGATACAAATTTATATTTTTTGGGAATTGGTAGGAATGTGTTCATATCTATTAATAGGGTTTTGGTTCACACGGCCTCTTTCTGCAAATGCTTGCCAAAAGGCATTTGTAACTAATCGTGTTGGGGATTTTGGTTTATTATTAGGAATTTTAGGTTTTTATTGGATAACAGGGAGTTTCGAATTTCGAGATTTATTCAAAATATTCAATAACTTGATTTCTAATAATCATAATGAAGTCAATTTTTTATTTGTTACTTTCTGTGCCGTTCTATTATTTTCCGGTGCGGTTGCTAAATCTGCACAATTTCCCCTTCATGTATGGTTACCGGATGCCATGGAGGGGCCTACTCCTATTTCGGCTCTTATACATGCTGCTACTATGGTAGCTGCGGGCATTTTTCTTGTAGCTCGGCTTATTCCTCTTTTCATAATCATCCCTCACATAATGAATTTCATCTCTTTGGTAGGAGTAATAACAATATTATTCGGGGCTACTTTTGCCCTTGCTCAAAAAGACATTAAGAGAGGTTTAGCCTATTCCACAATGTCTCAATTGGGTTATATGATGTTAGCTCTAGGTATGGGGTCTTATCGAAGTGCTTTATTTCATTTGATTACTCATGCTTATTCGAAAGCATTATTATTTTTAGGATCCGGATCCGTTATTCATTCAATGGAAACTCTTGTTGGATATTCTCCAAATAAAAGTCAGAATATGGTTTATATGGGGGGTTTAACAAAACATATCCCAATTACCAAAACCGCTTTTTTATTAGGTACACTTTCTCTTTGTGGTATTCCGCCTCTTGCTTGTTTTTGGTCCAAAGATGAAATTCTTAATGATACTTGGTTGTATTCACCAATTTTCGCAATAATAGCTTGGTTTACAGCGGGATTAACCGCATTTTATATGTTTCGAATCTATTTACTTACTTTTGAAGGACATTTAAACGTTCATTTTCAAAATTATAGTGGCAAAAAGAATACTCCCTTATATTCAATATCTCTATGGGGTAAAGAAGATTCAAAAAGAATTAACAAAAATTTTCGTTTATTAACGTTATTAACAATGAAAAATCATGATATTTTTTCTTTTTTTTTTTTCAAAAAAAAACGTATCTAATTCTAATTGATCAGAATTCAAGAAACATCACACAACCTTTTATTACTATTACCCATTTTGGAAATAAGAAGTTTTTTTTGTATCCTTATGAATCGGATAATACTATGTTATTTCCTATACTTGTATTGGTTCTATTTACGTTGTTCGTTGGATCCCTAGGAATTCCTTTCAACCAAGAAGGATTGTATTTGGACATATTATCAAAATGGTTAACTCCGTCTATAAACCTTTTACATCAAAATTTGAATAATTCAATAGATTGGTATGAATTTTTGAAAGATGCTATTTTTTCAGTTAGTATAGCTCTTTTTGGAATATTTATAGCCTTCTTTTTATATAAACCTGTTTATTCATCTTTACAAAATTGGGACTTAATTAACTCTTTTGTTAAAACAGGTCCTAAAAGAATTCTTTTGGACAAAATAATAAATGGTATATATGATTGGTCATATAATCGTGGTTACATAGATGCTTTTTATGCAAGATTCCTTATTGGG